AATGCATGTATTTAATTTATTCGGAGCTATTAGAGCTGGATCTACTTTTTTGGGAATATGAGTCGAAGCAATAACAAGAATATTTCTAGTGGAACATCTTTCACAATCCCTTGAGAGATAGTTCACTAAAAGACCGAGGGATAAGTAATTCGACTCATTCACATCCAGATCATGAATGTTTGGAATCCATATTATGCAAGGAGACATTGCTTTTGCTAATTCGAATTGAAAGGTGATATAAAATCGGTCTATTTCTGGCATCATATCCATAGTTAGCGTATTCATCATAGTTAGAAGCTCCAGCTCCATATCAAGGTCACGGTCGATATCGTCACTATCATCAATATCGTCACTATCGTCACTATCATCACTATCATCAATAAGAAAACCCTTAGGCTTGTTATCCAGGAACTTGTTCAGAAAAATTGTAATGAAAGGAACATAGGAGTTTGTCGCTAGGTATTTGACCAAATAGGATCGTCCAGTTCCTATAGAACCTATCACTAAAATACCCCTAGGGGGGGGTAGGGCTAAGCGGAGCGAAAAGGGTTTTACATGAGATGGGAAATGAAAACTGTTAGCCCCCCACAGGGTTTGTGAATAAGTAATTGTCTGATAATTAGCAAGGAATATCCGTCTTTCTGCTAAACAGGATGTATTTAACTCATAAATCATTAGATACTTTTTATGAATGTCAACTAAGTATCGTAAGTAAATTGCTCCTGGTTGTTCAATCATTTGATAACCAGAGTTATTCTTTGATAAATGATCACTATGAGTCAGACTCAATAGAATTTGATCAATCCTTTTTTCTGTTGTTAAGGTAGAAAACTGAACCAAGAATTCTCTTTCTTTATTATCAATAGAATCACTGTTCGAGACCCAGGATTCTATTTTATCATCAATCCAATCACCATTCACGTTTTTTATTTTTCTTATCAAGGAATAGATTGCTTTACTTGTATGACTTACATGTCTCGTATTTCTCGAAAAAGCGATTCGATTGATGGGATTTGGTATGATACTTATGAGATCGATGAGATTCAAATATTTCTTCTTAGAACGTATTGATTTGACCCCATAAGCGGGACCACCACCCCATAGCATGTTTCCACCAAAAGCAAAACTCCGTATTTCTTCTAGAGAATCTCCTAATTGTTCCAGAGCAACTAGAAAGAGATTCTTTAACCAGAAAGAATTCAGTTCAGATGTAGGATACCTATCCAGAAGTTTTCGCAACTCAATCATATATGATGGAATCATCAAAGATTTGACCTTTTCGAACTCTGTCTGTAACTCATGGTAGACTCGAGAAACAAAGAGAAGATGTGTACGAACGAGATATCCAGCAACAAGAAGAAGGAAAAGGATTGAATAGAGAAACTCCTGAACATTTAGCGATCTCAGATGTGTCGATATCAATAGTAACTCATTATTTCGATGAATAATTTCTTCGGACAGAAGAAGATTATGTAAAAAATTACTCGGAATCTCACTTATCAGATTCCATATCTCACTTATCAGATTCCATTGTGGAAGACACAATGGAATCTGACGAATTCGCCATAATATATCTGACCCATGCATAATATCATGAAAAATGGATACAAATTTTTGGCTGCTACTTAGTATCGGCAATAGGTCTGAAAAAGTATTTAAAAATATGAAATTTAGATATTTGTACCCTGTTGAGGTAAGGAACCATGGTATATATGTTTGGAATAGATTCCATTTTGAGAGAGTTGAAAAAGCACTATCCTGTTGAAAGGTTCTATACATCTGCCCTTTCTCAAGACATTTTTTTAGACAAGGACTCCGTTTTTTCCTTTTTTCGGATGGTAAATATTTCTCAGAACATGGAGTATGAATCAAACCCATGTTTGAATGGAAATTGAGATACTGATGCAAGTTCTTCGCTTCTGAATCAGGTAGATTCATATCTGAAAGAGGTTGACAATAAGTTCTTTCAAAATGGTCTATTTGTCCCTCTGTTAGAGGTGTTCCAGAAATGTCTGCGATCGAGTAAATAGCTCCACGAACGAATGGATCGTATCGAATTGGAAAATGGAAAGATTTGTACAAGTTATACCCTTCGTCGCCACTTTGCGGAAAATCGTTAGGTATCAATATGTTAGATACCTGTGACTCGATTGGTGAAATAGTATCTCTCTCCCAAAAAGCATGTTTTTTTTTACCATCGCAAAAAGAAAATATTTTGTTGCGAATGAACAAGATATTGAGGAATTGTCTATACGTAAAATCATAATTCTTGATACAGGCCTTTTCCACATAAAAAGGGAATCTTTTGTTACAATAGAAGCAGAAGTGATATTGATTATTCAAGAATCGAAGTCGATTTGCTTTATAAAAAGAGTATATCAATGAACTCCTATGAAATGGTTTCACGGGATTCAGCCAATTGTCTGCATCGTGGGATATCATTGATAAATAGGAATCTGTGTTATCAAAAGATTTCCTGCGATTCTTTCTAGTATGGAATGAGTCAATCATCCACTCTTGTATCTTATTGAACAAAAATGGTGATATTGTTCCTCCATGGATCCAGAATTTTGATTTTTGGGAAGTATCTTGGTCATCCAATAATAAGGGTTTCCATTTTTTCAAATGAAAGATTGGAAGACCTATTGATTCTAATAACTGATTATAGAGTGGATCATTCGGACCTTTCAATTCATAGATGTGGATCTCGGACCTATGAATGGGGATACCCCCGAAACTCACAAAGAAAAAAGGAAGTGAGTTAGACAAAAAGAGAAGAAACTTGGACAAAAAAAGAAGAAACTTGGACAAAAAGAAAAAAAGTGACTTAGACAAATATTTTTTGTCGATAACCTCGGACCAATCAATCGAATATTGATTAATATGCAATCGATCAAACACTACTTGAAAACGGCTATTCTGCTCAGAAATGAAATAGTCCAAATGTTCCTGGAAATTCTTGCTCCCATTGGACCATTTGTATCTATATGCACTAGGATCCCGATTCATGGATCTCTCCGTTCGAGAAATCCAAATAAGAGGATCGAACCATTTCTTCTGACTCTTTTTCAAATTTGATAAATGTTGGTTGATCGTGTATTTCATTATAGTTCTATGATTCAGAGTATCATTTCCTATTTGATACCTTTGAATTCCATATTCGAAGTTGCGATTGAATCGATTCATTAAAAAGAATCGATTCAATACATTTCTTATGTAACCGTGGGTGCTATATTGGATTTGAATCAGATTTCGGATCAATCTATATTGATTGACTGCCTCCATTATGTTGTTGCTAGCAAATACCACTATTTTAGGTTTTGGATCTTCCAAATTATTCCCGCAAGAGGTCTGGACCCATTTTTTTATGATCCTTCGATAAAAAGATTCATTCTCTTCATAAAAAAGAGGAGGTAGAACCAATAAAGAGTGATTTTTCGATTCATCCCTGGAGTTGAATAACTCATTCAAGAAAAGTTTTTGATCCAATCCGGAGGAATCAATAGAAAAAGCAAATCCCTTATGATACACCAGATCCGGCTCGGTTATTGATAGAGTGAATAGATCTACCATTTCTTGAAATATCTCTTCTGATTCAAAATCGTGGTGTAACGTGTATCCCCCCCTGTTCCGGTCATGGAATAGATGAAATAAACTCCAAAATGGATTTTTGTTCAAGAATGAAATCTTATTGGAACTGTCCAGTTCATCCTTCGGAACCATATCCCATCCCGGATATGATGAAATAGGATGAATTGAGACGGTATTTTGTAAGTACATAATTATCTTGAATAAATTCACTATTTCTTTATTTTCCGATCGCCTGGAAAGAACAAGATGTTTCTTTTGTTCTTTCTTCAACCATTTCTGATCTCTAGTAGACCTCTCAGTAGGATTCGAACCCAGATGAAGTTCTGACCATCTGTCAGAGAAAAAAGAACGAGTGGCTCTTGCAGGATTCCCAAGAAATTCTTCGATTTCTTCCGGAAGCAGATGATTATTCATCTGCTTCTCACGTTCCATGAATAGTCGGCACATTGAAGAATATCCAGAAAGGATTTTAGGGAATCGCTCTGATTCTATCTCTGTTCGTTCCGTTTGAAGAAAGGAAGGATCCCGACAAAGAATCGATCTTTCTTTTAGTTGTTGAATTTCTCTTTGATTGATCAATGTGTGATATTTCGAATCCTCATTCCTAATGGAATCGAAATGATCCTTGGATTGATCAGAAGATCCTTTCAATTGGCTAGAATCCGTTACTTGAATGAAACTAGATCTCGTGGAATCATATTGAATATTGGATGATACATTCCGTACCTTGCTAAAAAACCGATCCTTGTTTACCAACCACACATTGTCTAACCAAATCCAATTCTCCCTTGACATATTCCTCAAAAAATCCGATTCGTGCGGATTCTTCCCCCAACTAACGAAGAGATCTTGACGGAATTGCCACATATGAAATTGAGCACAATTTTGCAAAGAAATAGCCCGCTTGTTTCTCAAGAAGAGATGGGAAACATGCTCAATTTCATTTGATTGAATAATTGACCCAGCTCCTTGTTGTTTGAAGAAACCCTCCACTTCCATTGGTATTTTTTCACGAAAAGCAAACATGAGATAATAAATCCAGTCTTTCACTAAGATTTCGAATAGCTGTCCCGAATTCAAGTTGATTATGTTTCGCCTCTTTCTCGGAGAAAGACGATCCAAAAATTCCCAATCATGGTCCTTACGGATCGAATCATCCATATAATATACAAAAAGGAACTCCAGATATTTGATATCTTTCTCTTTGAATGAGATCTCAATTCCAGCGACGGTTTCATTAGATATCTTACAACTAGAATCCCTCTTTTTTCCTATCCAGTTCCTCCACCACCGCGCACCCCAGTTAGATTCAGGCATGATATACTTTGTAGTTATTGGGAAAACCCGAGTACTCTCTTTCGTATCCAGGAAAGAGCTCTCAGAGATCTTTTTTCCTTTTGGAAGATACA